ATCATCATTCCTTTTGGTTCGAGAAACCAAAAAATTATTCTGTAAGTTTACAAGAAGATGAAAAAATAAGGAATTGTATTAAGAACTATGTACAAAAAAATAGGAGAATATCCTCGGGTTTCGAAGGAATTGCACGGATAGAAATTAAAAAAAGGATCGATTTGATTCAGGTCATAATCTATATTGGATTTCCTAATTTCTTAATAGAGGGCCAAACAGGAAGCATCGAAGAATTACAGGTGAATATACAAAAAAAATTGCATTCTGTGAACCGGAGACTCAATATTGCTATTACAAAAGTGGAAAAACCCTATGGGCAACCTAATATTCTTGCGGAATATATAGCTTTACAATTAAAAAATAGAGTTTCATTCCGAAAGGCAATGAAAAAAGCTATTGAATTAGCTGAACAAACAGATACAAAAGGAATTCAAGTGCAAATTGCAGGGCGTATCAACGGAAAAGAAATTGCACGTGTCGAATGGATCAGAGAGGGGAGAGTTCCCTTACAAACAATTCGCGCTAAAATTGATCATTGTTCCTATACAATTCGAACTATTTATGGAGTATTAGGCATCAAAATTTGGATATTTTGGGAGGAGCAATAATAGACTTTTATTTGTCTTTCCTTTCTATTCAGTGATAGAACAAAAAATCACAAACTTGTTCATTCTTTTTCCATTAAATCAAACAAAAATGAGCAATTCCAATTCTATAAGGTTAAATAAAAATTCGATTGACCATTTGTTAGAATTGCTATGCTTAGTGTGTGACTCGTTAATTTTTATTTAGAGTTAAGAGTTGGGATTAAAAAAAAAGACTGACCCCTACTTAAACTTAATAAGTTACTTAAACTTAACTTAATAAGTATAATAATAAGTATAATAAAAAAACTAATAACTAACTTATTGCTTCGTAATATCAATATCCCAAGAAACAGTCACTATATGAGATGAGTGGATCAATCATATAGTTGCAGCAACTGCAACTAAAATCTTTTCTATAAAAAATCTTATTTATGGAAATAATTTTATTTATGGGTTGGGTTGTGAAGCAAAAATAAAGAGATGTAGATAAATGAAAGGATGAGAGAAAGAAAGAACAAAAATATCAATGATATATGATTCCAATATGTATGGTCTATGAATTACCTCATAAAAGGCAATGTAATAAAGCATCAAAACTGAATAAATAATAAAAATAAATATAAAATAATAATAAAATAAAGTGATATAAATAATAAAGAGCCTCGAGTTAATAAAAACTAAGTAGATTGACTCGAGAAGAGAAATTTTTTTGGGGAGCTCCATTGCAGAGTTCAGACTTAACCATTAATAGAGAAGCTATAGGAACGATGAAACCTGTAATTGCATAGGATTCTACTGAAAACAAATCCGAATAATTCATTGGGTGGGATGGCGGAACGAACCGAGAAAAAATGAATTTATTTCGAGAAGTCATGGATTGACCTAGAAATAACAAAAAGCAAAGAGTCAATATTCGCCCGCGAAACTTTAGATTACATTACAATATTTTGGCATCATTTGAGAAGAGTAAAAATAAGGATCATTATAAAAAAAACATTATCTATATTATCTATAATCCATAAATATGCATAATAGAAACATTCTATCTGTATATCCCATACATACATCTTCCTATATAACAAATTCAATATTGATAAATGTCTTATTGGATTATTTTTTCCATGTGTATCTGTAATATGTCATATTAGTGAATCTTTTCATTCGCGAGGAGCTGGATGAAAGGAAACTTTCATGTCCAGTTCTGCAGTAGAGATCGAATTAAGAAATGACCATCAACTATAACCCCAAAAGAACCAGATTTCGTAAACAACATAGAGGAAGAATGAAGGGAATATCTTGTCGCGGCAATCATATTTGTTTCGGCAGATACGCTCTTAAAGCACTCGAACCCACTTGGATCACAGCTAGACAAATAGAAGCGGGGCGAAGAGCAATGACACGATATGTACGTCGTGGTGGAAAAATATGGATACGCATATTTCCCGACAAACCTGTTACAGTAAGACCCGCAGAAACACGTATGGGTTCGGGGAAGGGATCCCCCGAATATTGGGTATCCGTTGTTAAACCAGGTCGAATACTTTATGAAATGGGTGGAGTATCTGAAACTGTAGCGAGAACAGCTATTTCACTAGCTGCGTCCAAAATGCCTATACGAACTAAATTTGTCAGGATGGAGATGTAGAACTAAATGGTATATTGAGGATGAAAAAACAACTGCAAGTTTCTTTATTTCTGGACAGAAAATATTTCTTTTTTTCTTTCCTTCATCCTTTCCATTAAAATAACAGATTCCAATAAAATGATATGATTCAACCTCAAACCCTTTTGAATGTAGCGGATAACAGCGGAGCCCGAGAATTGATGTGTATTCGAATCATAGGAGCTGGTAATTATAGATATGCTCATATTGGTGACGTTATTGTTGCTGTAATTAAAGAAGCAGTGCCAAATATGCCACTAGAAAGATCAGAAGTAATTAGAGCTGTAATTGTACGTACTTGTAAAGAACTCAAACGTGACAACGGTATCATAATACGATATGATGACAATGCTGCGGTTGTCATTGATCAAGAAGGAAATCCAAAAGGAACTCGAGTCTTTGGTGCGATCGCTCGGGAATTGAGACAGTTGAATTTTACTAAAATAGTTTCATTGGCTCCCGAGGTATTATAAATAATACTAAATGAGACTATGATATATCAGAACATCTAAAATAGATCAAATTTAGTGGAGTAGTAGATGGTGTCTCACGCATATACTTTTTTTTATATTATAATATTAAAAATTAAACAAAATAAACAAAAAAATTAAAGAAAATAAAACAAACAAAAAAGATAACATGTTAATTATATCAAAATTAAAAGGCACCAATAATTATAGTTCGCCATGGGTAGGGACACTATTTCCAATATAATAACTTCTATAAGAAATGCTGACATGGATAAAAAAGGAACGATTCGAATAGCATCTACTAATATTACCGAAAATATTGTGAAAATACTTCTACGAGAAGGTTTTATTGAAAACGTTCGGAAACATCAAGAAGGTAACAAAAATTTCTTGGTTTTAACTCTGCGACATAAAAAGACTAGGAAAAGAATACATAAAACTATTTTAAAGCGTATCAGCCGACCTGGTTTACGAATTTATTCCAACTACCAACAAATTCCTAAGATTTTAGGTGGAATAGGAATTGTAATTCTTTCCACTTCTCGAGGTATAATGACGGATCGAGAAGCTCGACGAGAAAAAATTGGAGGCGAACTTTTGTTATATATATGGTGATCTTACTCCTCCGGTATCCTAATTTTATCTCTAACTTCCTATTTTATAGAGAAGAAAAGTGAATTATATAACTTTTCCTCCATTAGTTGATATTTCAAGGAGCTTACCTGGAATGAAAGAACAAAAATTGATTCATGAAGGTTTAATTACTGAATCACTTCCCAACGGTATGTTCCGGGTCCGCTTAGATAATGAAGATGTAATTCTAGGTTATATTTCGGGAAGGATCCGCCGTAGTTTTATACGGATACTACCGGGGGATAGAGTCAAAATTGAAGTAAGTCGTTATGATTCAACCAGGGGACGTATAATTTATAGACTTCGAAACAAAGATTCGAACGATTAAATAATTTTTTAAGCATTCCTTTCATTTTCACGACGATACAATTAAAAAAATGCAAGAGACTTATTTTCTTCCAAGGAATAGATTCAACATTAAGGTAAGGAATAATAAATTAAGGTAAGGAATAATAAATATGAAAATACGGGCTTCCGTTCGTAAAATTTGTGAAAAATGCCGACTGATCCGTCGGCGCGGACGAATTATAGTGATTTGTTCCAATCCGAGACATAAACAGAGACAAGGATAACCCTTTCAAAAAAAACTTTTTAAAATAAAGGAAGAACAAAAGGGGGATTTCTTTTAACATGAAATGGATATTTCCGTATCTTTTCTTTCTGTATATTTCTGACTCATAGTTATGAGATGATAAAATATGACAAAAGCTATACCAAGAATTGGTTCACGTAGGAATGGGCGTATTGGTTCACGTAAGAATGGACGTAGAATACCAAAAGGAATTATTCATGTTCAAGCAAGTTTGAACAATACTATTGTAACTATTACAGATGTACGAGGTCGAGTGGTTTCTTGGGCCTCCGCTGGTACTTCTGGATTCAAAGGCCCAAGAAGAGGGACACCCTACGCTGCTCAAGCAGCAGCAGTAAATGCTATTCGTACTGTAGTTGATCAGGGTATGCAACGAGCAGGAGTTATGATAAAGGGTCCTGGACTTGGAAGAGACGCAGCATTACGAGCCATTTGTAGAAGTGGTATACGACTAAGTTTCGTACGTGATGTAACACCTATGCCACATAATGGATGTCGACCTCCTAAAAAAAGACGTGTGTAGAAATAATAAAAAAGGATTTCAAGAGAAATAAATGATTCAATGATCTGATCTAATAATAGTATTATTATAGTATGGTTCGAGAGGAAGTAGTAGGATCCACTCGAACACTGCAGTGGAGGTGTGTTGAATCAAGAATAGATAGTAATCGTCTTTATTATGGTCGTTTCATTCTGTGCCCACTTATGAAAGGTCAAGCCGATACCATGGGTATTGCCATGCGAAGGGCTTTACTTGGAGAAATAAAAGGAACATGTATCACATGTGCAAAATCTGAGAAGGTGCCACATGAATATTCTACGATAGTAGGTATTGAAGAATCGGTACATGAAATTTTACTAAATTTGAAAGAAATTGTATTGAGAAGTAATATACATGGAGTTCGAGACGCATCCATTTGCGTCAAGGGCCCTAAATACGTAACCGCTCAAGATATCATCTCACCACCTTCCGTGGAAATAGTTGACACAACACAACATATAGCTAATCTGACGGAACCAATTGATTTGTGTATTGGATTACAAATAAGGAGAGA